GATCAAATTCGTGGGCGGTCCTATGAAGAAACACTTATGATACTAGAACTTATGCCTTATCGAGCATGTTATGCCATTTTAAAATTGGTTTATTCTGCAGCAGCAAATGCTAATCACAATAAGGGTTTGAACGAAACAAGTTTAATCATTAGTAAAGCCGAAGTTAACGAGGGCACAACTGTGAAAAAATTAAAGCCCCGGGCTCGAGGCCGAGGTTATCCTATAAAAAGATCCACTTGTCATATAACTATTGTATTGAAAGATATATCTTTAGATGAAGAGGAAGAAATAGATAAAAGGAAATTCTATAAATTAGAGCTGAGGAATACTTAAAGGAAGAATATTTTATATTATAAAAAATACAAATACGCTATATTATGTTATGCTTAAAAAAAATCGAATGAATAAAAAAAAAATACAAACAGATGTCACGTTTCACGATATATATAGTAGTGGGGGATTATGGGACAAAAAATAAATCCACTTGGTTTCAGACTTGGTGCAACCCAAGGTCATCATTCTCTTTGGTTTGCACAACCAAAAAATTATTCAAAGGATCTACAAGAAGATCAAAAAATACGAGATTGTATCAAAAATTATGTGCAAAATAATATGAAAATATCCTCTAATGTAGAGGGAATTGCACGTATAGAGATTCAAAAAAGAATCGATTTGATTCAGGTCATAATCTATATGGGATTCCCCAAGTTATTAATAGAAGACAGGACTCGAAGAATCGAAGAATTACAGACGCATGTACAAAAAGAACTCAATTGTGTAAACCGAAAACTCAACATTGCTATTACAAGAATTGCAAATCCTTACGGGCACCCCAATATTCTTGCAGAATTTATAGCCGGACAATTAAAGAATAGAGTTTCATTTCGCAAAGCAATGAAAAAAGCTATTGAATTAACTGAACAGGCAGGTACAAAAGGGATTCAAGTACAAATTGCAGGGCGTATCGACGGAAAAGAAATTGCACGTGTTGAATGGATCCGAGAAGGTAGAGTTCCTCTACAAACCATTCGAGCTAAAATTGATTATTGTTCCTATGCAGTTCGAACTATCTATGGGGTATTAGGCATCAAAATTTGGATATTTGTAGACGAGGAATAATAAGAACTTACTTGACTTATATTTAGTTAGATCTGGTGATAAAACAAAAAATGGCAAACTCTTTCATTCTTTTTCTGGTAAATAATAAAAAAAAAAAGAACAATTCTATAAGGTTTAATAAAAATTCGATTAATCATTTGATATAATTGCTATGCTTAGTGTGTGACTCGTTGGTTTTTTTAGGGTTGGGATTCAAAAAAATGGACAGCCCATAGTACAAACTGATAACTATAGAACTAATAACCAACTCATCACTTCGTGTTATCTGGATAGAAAGAACCAGTCAAGATATGATATATAAGTCATATCATTGTAGCAACTGAAATCTTTTTTACATAAACAAAAAAAAAAAAAAAACAATCTGATTATGGGTTGTAAAGCAATATATTATGGGTTGTAAAGCAATATAAAGTATACAGATAAATGGAAGGGTGAGAGAAAGATAGAAAAAGAATATTAATGATATATAATTCTAATATGTAAGGTCTATGAGTCATCTCATATAAAGGGAATGTAATAAAGCATCAATACTGATTGATCCATAATTAGACAAATCCGTGCATAGAACAAAAAATCAAGAGCCCCGAGCCAATAAAGACTGAGAAGGTTGACTCAAGAATAAATTTAATTTGAGGCTCCGTTGTAAAATTCAGACCTAATCATTAATCGAGAAGTGGTGGGAACGACAGAACCTGTGAATGCATAAGATTCTATTGAAAACGAATCCTAATGATTCATTGAGTAGGATGGCGAAACGAACCAGAAACCTATTCATTTATTCTGAGAGGTCATGTCATAGACTAATCTTACAACTGAATGTTGAAAGAGTAAATATTCGCCCGCGAATTTTTTTTATTTATAAATTTTAGTCGATTCGAAATAAAAGGAAAAACAAAATAAAGATTCATTATAGCGTTCTACCAAAACGACATTATCTATAAATAGAATACGTGTTAAATTATATATTAAAACACAAAAAATTTCTAATTTATAATTGATTAGATCAAATTTCAAAGAATCCCACGATTCCATATATTATTAACCGTGTATTTTTTTTGTTTAATTTTTTTTAATTGTTTAATTCGCGAGGAGCTGGATGAGAAGAAACTCTCGTGTCCGGTTCTGTAGTAGAGATGGATGGAATTACTAAACAACCATCAACTATAACCCCAAAAGAACCAGATTCCGTAAACAACACAGAGGAAGAATGAAAGGAATATCTTATCGAGGTAATCGTATTTGCTTCGGTAGATATGCTCTTCAAGCGCTTGAACCCGCTTGGATCACATCTAGACAAATAGAAGCAGGGCGGCGAGCAATGACACGAAATGCACGCCGCGGTGGAAAAATATGGGTACGCATATTTCCAGACAAACCTGTTACAGTAAGACCTACAGAAACACGTATGGGTTCGGGGAAAGGATCTCCCGAATATTGGGTAGCTGTCGTTAAACCCGGTAGAATACTTTATGAAATGAGCGGAGTAGCAGAAAATATAGCTAGAAGGGCTATTTCAATAGCGGCATCTAAAATGCCTATACGAACTCAATTCATTCTTTCTGGATAGGAATGTAGAAACAAACGAAAGGGGTTTTGGGGATGAAAAAAAAACAATTGCAGGTTTCTTTTTTTGTTTTGAACAAATAATATTTCTTTTTTTTATTTATACCTTTGCTTTGCATTGAAAAAGAAAAAACCGATAAAAAAAAAATGATATGATTCAACCTCAAACCCATTTGAATGTAGCGGATAACAGCGGGGCCCGAGAATTGATGTGTATTCGAATCATAGGAGCTAGTAATCGACGATATGCTCATATTGGTGACATTATTGTTGCTGTAATCAAGGAAGCAGTACCAAATACACCTCTAGAAAGATCGGAAGTGGTCCGAGCTGTCATTGTACGTACTTGTAAAGAACTCAAACGCGACAACGGTATGATAATACGATATGATGACAACGCTGCGGTTGTTATTGATCAAGAAGGAAATCCAAAAGGAACCCGAATTTTCGGCGCGATCGCCCGGGAATTAAGACAGTTAAATTTCACTAAAATAGTTTCATTAGCACCTGAAGTATTATAGGGGAAGACCTTAATATAGTATTTGAATGAAATTGATTCAATTTATTTAATTAATTAGTAAATTGTTTATCTATCACGTATATATCTTTAATAATTCATAAATATTAAAAAATTCAGAAAAAAAGAAAAAGAGCATGTTGATTATATCAAAATTCGGGGGAAACAAAAATCTTAGTTTATCATGAGTAAAGACACTATTGCTGACATAATAACCTCTATACGAAATGCTGACATGAATAAAAAAAGAACAGTTCGAATACCATCTACTAACATCACTGAAAATATTGTTAAAATCCTTTTACAAGAAGGTTTTATTGAAAACGTGAGAAAACATCAAGAAAGCAATAAATATTTTTTGGTTTTAACCCTACGACATAGAAGAAATAGGAAAGGACCATATAGAACTGTTTTAAATTTAAAACGGATCAGTCGACCCGGTCTACGAATATATTCTAACTATCAACGAATTCCTAGAATTTTAGGCGGAATGGGGGTTGTAATTCTTTCTACTTCTCGAGGTATAATGACAGATCGAAAGGCTCGACTAGAAGGAATCGGCGGAGAAGTTTTGTGTTATATATGGTAATCTTTCTAATAGCCGACACGGTCATATTTGTGAAAAAAGAGAAAGGACAAGTTTATAATATTATCCCTCTTACATTAGTTGATACTTCAAAGCGGTTTTACCTGGAATGCAACAACAAAAATGGATTCATGAGGGTTTAATTACTGAACAACTTACCGATGGTATGTATCTTCCGGATTCGTTTAGATAACAAAAAAATTATTCTGGTTTTTGTTTCGTAAAGGATTTCATCTAGTTTTATACGTATACTACCAGGAAATAGACTAAAAATTGAGGTAAGTCCTTATGATTCAACCAAAGGGCGTATAATTTAGAGACTCCAAAGCAAAGAATTGAATGATTAGGCGGTTTTTTCAATTTCAACATTCTTTCGTGAGGATACAATTCGAAATTCAAAATTTCAAGAAACTTATTTTCTTCCAATAAGTAGATTCGGAATTAAAAAAAGGAATGACAAATATGAAAATAAGGGCCTCCGTTCGTAAAATTTGTGAAAAATGTCGATTGATCCGTAGGCGGGGACGAATTATAGTAATTTGTTCTAACCCGAGACATAAACAAAGACAAGGATAATCTTTCTAAAACAAAAAGACTCTCGAAATCGAAAGGACCCGATGTACAGATGTACAAATAAATAAATAAGTAAAAAAAAAAAAAAAAGAATAAGGATCTGTTTTGACATGAAATGGATATATCCATATATCTCTGACTTATATTTATGAGATGATAAAATATGGCAAAACCTATACCAAAAATCGGTTCGCGTAGAAATAGACGTATTGGTTCACGTAAGAATACACGTAGAATCCCCAAGGGAGTTATTCATGTTCAAGCAAGTTTCAACAATACCATTGTGACTGTTACAGATGTACGGGGTCGAGTAATTTCTTGGTCCTCTGCCGGGGCTTGTGGATTCAAGGGTACAAGAAGGGGTACGCCATTTGCCGCTCAAACCGCAGCAGGAAATGCTATTCGGACAGTAGTGGATCAAGGTATGCAACGAGCAGAAGTTATGATAAAAGGCCCGGGTCTCGGAAGAGATGCGGCATTAAGAGCTATTCGTAGAAGTGGTATACTATTAAGTTTCATACGGGATGTAACTCCTATGCCACATAATGGCTGTAGGCCTCCTAAAAAAAGACGTGTGTAAAAATAAACATTGAAGAGATTTCAAGAGAAATAAATAATTCAATGATTTGATCAAATAATATA